TATTTCTATGTTTATTTTGATAGAAAATACGAAATATTTAAATAAATGATTTTTCGTCGAATGACTATTCATCTATTGTATTTTAATGCAAATAGGGAGCAAGAAAACTCTATGAAAAGATGGTGGTTCAATTCGATGTTAGTTAAGAAGGAGTTCGAACACAGATGTAAGCTAAGTAAATCAACGGGCAGTCTTGGTCCTATTGAAAATGCCAGTGAAAGTAAAGATCCGAATAGAAATGATTTGGATAAAAACATTCAGAGTTGGGGTGGTCATGACAATTCCAGTAATGTTGATCTTTTTTTTTGCGTCAAGGACATTCGGAATTTCATCTCTGATGATACTTTTTTAGTTAAAGATAGTAATGGGGACAGTTATTCTATCTATTTTGATATTGAAAATAATATTTTTGAAATTGCCAATGATCATCCTTTTTGTAGTGAACTAGAAAGTTCTTTTTATCGGAATTCTAGTTCTCTGAATAATGGATCTAAGAGTAAGAATCCCCACCACGATCATTACATGGATGATACTCAGTATACTTGGAATAATCACATTAATAGTTGCATTGACAGTTATCTTCAGTCTCAAATCTGTCTTGATAGTTACATTGTAAGTGGTAGTGACAATTCCAGTAACAACTACATTTCTAGTTCCATTTGTGCTGAAAGTGGAAATAGTAATAAAAACGAGGATGCCAGAAGGAGTGATCAAACTATACGAGAAAGTTCTACTGATCTGGATGTAACTCAAAAATACAGACATTTGTGGGTTCAATGCGAAAATTGTTATGGATTAAATTATAAGAAATTTTTTAAATCAAAAATGAATCTTTGTGAACAATGTGGATATCATTTGAAAATGAGTAGTTCTGATAGAATCGAACTTTTGATCGATCCGGGTACTTGGGAGCCTATGGATGAAGATATGGTCTCTCTGGATCCCATTGAATTTCATTCCGAGGAAGAGCCTTATAAAAATCGTATCGATTCTTATCAAAGAAAGACAGGATTAACCGAGGCTATTCAAACAGGCATAGGGCAATTAAACGGTATTGCCGTAGCAATTGGGGTTATGGATTTTCAGTTTATGGGGGGTAGTATGGGATCCGTAGTCGGTGAGAAAATTACCCGTTTGATTGAATACGCTACTAAAGAATTTCTACCTCTTATTATAGTGTGTGCTTCCGGAGGAGCACGCATGCAAGAAGGAAGTTTGAGCTTGATGCAAATGGCTAAAATATCTTCTGCTTTATATGATTATCAATCAAATAAAAAGTTATTCTATGTACCAATCCTTACATCTCCTACTACTGGTGGGGTGACAGCTAGTTTTGGTATGTTGGGGGATATTATTATTGCCGAACCCAATGCCTACATTGCCTTTGCGGGTAAAAGAGTAATTGAACAAACATTGAATAAAACAGTACCCGAAGGTTCACAAGCGGCTGAGTATTTATTCCAGAAGGGCTTATTCGATCTAATCGTACCACGTAATCCTTTAAAAAGCGTTCTGAGTGAGTTATTTGAACTCCACACTTTCTTTCCTTTGAATCAAAATTAGAACATTAATTATTTTGAGCAAACAAGTAATTAGTATATCGGAATCCAAGTCAAAATTAGACGAATGGGGTTTTCTTTGTTGACATAAGATCTAATTGTATAAAGAAGCAAAAGTCACAGAAAATCAAAAATCCGCCCCTTTTTCTATATTCCTGATTATTGATCAAGGTCTCTATCAACAAGATAAAAGAGGAAATTCTTATTTTCGTGAAATTAGGCAAATAAAAAAATATCTTCTTCTCGTCATATATAATTAAAATATAGAATAGAATTTTTTATCTTTCTATTACGATAATCCTATTTTGACTAAGAATCCCTGCTGGATGGGATTCTAACAAACCCTTCAATCAATCAATCATCAATATCAATTATATAAATTATATAATATAAATAGAATCTAATTCATTTTTAAGAGAGTTTTTGCTTAGTAAATGAAATTCGAAGACAAGAGCAAAAAAATGAAGAAAAAAAGATATCATCCATATCCTTTCAAATCTTTCATGTAGAAAGATGCAAAACTACATTCTATAACTCACTTAGCTAGATACTTATATCTTTATTTATTTAGAATTATCATTATCAAATTATAATAAGATATACTTTATATATAATAAGATAAGATATCTTTACTTTATATTATAAAATATAAAATAAAATCTAAATAATAATAACAGGTACAAATAGTAAATCGAGGTACCCATTCTATGACAAATCTTACCTTTCCCTCTGTTTTGGTCCCTTTAGTAGGCCTAGTATTTCCGGCAATCGCAATAGCTTCTTTATTTCTTCATATTCAAAAAAACAAAATTGTTTAGAGGCGAGGGCACAAAATCTCATCTATTTTTTTTTAACTGACGCTTGTATCATAACACAGATATCCATTTAGCAAAATTTGGTATATTTGGTATAAGTGGCTTCCGCCGAAAATCTCCCAAAAATGCTATATTCTATCTATTTTCAAATAGACCCAACTCGGCGGATGGCTGAACTGTAAAGTTGGTGTATCTATATACATGTGGCTATCTTTAGTGAGATCATACGAAGGGTATGTTATTAGTTTAGATCTAACCAATTTAATGAATTACTCCTAAAGGTTCACATCAAACTAGTGCTAGTTGATGCGAGTTACTTCGGAAACAAACGGACTAAAGTCAAATTCATTTGGGGTATTCTCTCAATTCCAAAAAAAGCAACTGGATCAAGTATGAGTTGTCGATCAGAACATATATGGATAGAACCTATAACGGGGGCTCGAAAAACAAGTAATTTCTGCTGGGCTGTTATCCTTTTTTTAGGTTCATTAGGATTCTTGTTGGTTGGAACCTCGAGTTATCTTGGTAGAAATTTGATATCTTTATTTCCGTCTCAGGAAATAGTTTTTTTTCCGCAAGGAATTGTGATGTCTTTCTATGGGATCGCGGGTCTTTTTATTAGCTCCTATTTGTGGTGCACAATTTCGTGGAATGTAGGTAGTGGTTATGATCGATTTGATAGAAAAGATGGAATAGTGTGTATCTTTCGTTGGGGATTTCCTGGAAAAAATCGTCGGGTCTTCCTCCGATTTCTTATAAAAGATATTCAGTCCGTCAGAATAGAAGTGAAAGAGGGTCTTTTTGCTCGTCGTGTCCTTTATATGGATATCAGAGGCCAGGGAGCCATTCCATTGACTCGTACTGATGAGAATTTTACTCCACGGGAAATGGAACAAAAAGCTGCTGAATTGGCCTATTTCTTGCGTGTACCAATTGAAGTTTTTTAATAAATGAAGCCGAGAAATGAATGCTTTCTCAGCAGGAGAGCAAAAAAAGAAAGAATCCCCTTTTTCTATAACATAACTTATAACTTAATTGAGGTTTCTTCAAAACATTCATTCGAGTCAAAGCAGACATATATGGAATAATAATAAAATAAAATTTTTCCGGGCATTTATCGAAAGGAGATATGTGCTTCGAATTCGACCAATTGAAATATAGGTAAACAATTTTTTTTATTTATTCATTCGAATTTTTCGTCTATTTCGGTATTTTTTTTCTAGATTCAAGGCCTAACCACGAAATCACAAATAAAAAAGAGTGAATAGATTCATAGGTTCGATAACTTGTAATAGAAGAGATGCATGAGAGAAATATTAGATTACATAGAGTCGACGAATGAGATGGGTTCATTAACAATTCACAGACGAAAAAATGGAAAAAAAGAAAGCATTCACTCCTCTTTTATATCTTGCATCTATAGTATTTTTGCCCTGGTGGATTTCTCTCTCATTTCAAAAAAGTCTGGAATCATGGGTTACTTATTGGTGGAATACTAGGCAATCCGAATTTTTTTTGAATGATATTGAAGAAAAGAGTATTCTAGAAAAATTCAGAGAATTGGAGGAACTCCTCTTCTTAGAGGAAATGATCAAGGAATACTCGGAGACACATCTACAAAACCTTCGTATAGGAATTCACAAAGAAACAATCCAATTAATCAAGATACACAACGAGGGTCGTATTCATACGATTTTGCACTTCTCGACAAATATAATCTGTTTCATTATTCTAAGCGGTTATTCTATTTTGGGTAATAAAGAACTTGTTATTCTTAACTCTTGGGCTCAGGAATTCCTATATAACTTAAGTGACACAATAAAAGCTTTTTCTCTTCTTTTATTAACTGATTTATGTATCGGATTTCATTCGCCCCATGGTTGGGAACTGCTGATTGGCTTTGTCTACAAGGATTTTGGATTTGTTCATAATGATCAAATAATATCTGGCCTTGTTTCCACTTTTCCAGTCATTCTAGATACAATTTTAAAATATTGGATTTTCCGTTATTTAAATCGCGTATCTCCGTCACTTGTAGTGATTTATCATTCAATGAATGACTGAAAAAATTATCTACCTAATCCAATTCCTATTAGAATGTTTCTTACTTTGCAGTTGTACAGAAGCAAAGCATTGAAAATCACTTTAGATTTCTACCCATCCCGGGGATTCATCCTATATTCCTATATATTAATCCAGTCAATTTATTCCAGTAAATAACAGAATCGTGGATAGGAAACTCCATTAGTAACCTACCCCAATTTATTGTAGAAATTTTCGGGATCAATGGTTGGACCATGCAAACTAGAAATACTTTTTCTTGGATAAAGGAACAGATTACTCGATCTATTTCCATATCGCTAATGATATATATAATAACTCGTACATCCATTTCAAATGCATATCCCATTTTTGCACAGCAGGGTTATGAAAATCCACGAGAAGCGACTGGACGTATTGTATGCGCCAATTGCCATTTAGCTAGTAAACCAGTGGATATTGAGGTACCGCAAACGGTACTTCCTGATACTGTATTTGAAGCAGTTGTTCGAATTCCTTATGATATGCAAGTGAAACAAGTTCTTGCTAGTGGTAAAAAAGGGGGTTTGAATGTGGGGGCGGTTCT